TTTTTCCCGTCCTCCTTGCCTTGTATTCTATTCCTTTCTATTTGTATACTTATTTTCTATCATTAGAAATGGTATACAAGTAATGAGTTTCAGACATCCCGCAAAATAAAAAAGAGTAAAAAAAAAACAAAGAAAAGACTTATAGAATTTTTTGAATCATATAATCATATATAATTCTATTGATCAACAAGAATTTGGCACTTTTACCAACTTTATTTTAAGGAATCTCTAGATCTAGAAATTCATTTCGTACAACTGAACCTTTTCAAACTGTTTCTTTTTCAGAACCAAAAAGATTTGTGCCAAAATCACAGATGCCAAGAAGAACAGAAGGCCTTGGACTCGTAATGGATCTTGAAGCACTATTTCCGCGTCTCCCTGACCAAACCCTCCTACATTTGGATTACTTGTTAATGGTTGATCAAGCTTGATGGATTCACCTTCTGAAACAAGAAGTTCTGGTCCTGGAGGTATAATATCAACCACTTGACGTCCTTCTGATGCATCAACTATGGATATTTCATATCCCCCCTTTTCTTTACGTGCTATTCTGCTTACTATACCAGCAGATGTAGCATTATAAACTGTATTGTTACTCTTGCTACCATCAGGATAAATCTGACCCCTTCCTCTGTTCCCACCTACATATATGGGATATTTTAAGAAGTGAACGTCTTTTTTCGTCGCAGGGTCGGGGGAAAGAATAGGAAAGACGATTTCACTATATTTCTGACCGGGAACAGGACCTATCACAAGAATATTTCTTTTATTAGGACGATAACACTGAAAAGAAAGATTGCCCATCTTTTCTTTCATTTCGGGAGAAATACGATCGGGGGGGGCTAATTCGAATCCCTCGGGTAAAATAAGAACAGCTCCTACATTCAAAGCTCCTTTTTTACCATTAGCAAGAACTTGTTTAAGTTGCATATCATAAGGAATTCGAACAACTGCTTCAAATACAGTATCAGGAAGTACAGCTTGCGGAACTTCAATATCCACGGGCTTATTAGCTAAATGGCAATTGGCACATACAATTCGCCCAGTTGCTTCTCGTGGATTTTCATAACCCTGCTGTGCAAAAATGGGATATGCATTTGAAATAGATGCTCGAGTTATTACATATATCATGATCGATACATAAATGGATCGAGTCATCTGTTCTTTTACCCAAGAAAAAGTCTTTCTATTTTGCATGGTCCAATCATTGATCCCCGGAATTTCTACAATAAATTTGATAGGTATCTAGTAGAATTCCCTATCCACAAGTTTGCCATTGTATTGATTGTACTGAAAGAATTGTACTATAGTATGAATACCTTGAAGTGAATAAGGTAGAAGTATAAAGAAAAAGATATAATGAATTATTCATTCATTCATTGAATGATAAATTACTACAAGCGAAGGAGATACACGATTTAAAAAATGGAAGATCCAATATTTAACAATTGTATCTAGAATCACTGGAAAAGTGGAAACAAGACCAGATATAATCTGATCATTCTGAGCCAATCCAAAATCGCTGTAGATCGAACCAATCATTAGTTCCCAACCATGGGTCGAGTGAAATCCGATCCATAAATCAGTAACTAAAAGAATCGAAAAAGCTTTGATTGTATCACTTAAGTTATAGAGAAATTCCTGAATCCAAGAATTTAGAATGAAAAGTTCTTCATTACCCAGAAAAAAATAACCACTTAGAATAGCGAAACAGATTAGATTTGTAGAGAAATGCAAAATGATATGGAAATGAGATTCATTGTGTCTTTGGACCAATTGTATTGTTTCCTTGTGCATTCCTATATGAAGCCTTTGCATATGTGTCTCCGAGTACTCCTTTATCATCTCGTCCAACAGGAATAGTTCTTCTAATTCCAGAAATTTTTCTAGAACATTTTTCTCTTGAATATCATTCAAAAGGATTTCAGATTGCCTGGTATTCCACCAATTAATAACCCAAGTTTCTAGACATTTCTTAAATGAGAGAGAAATCCACCAGGGCAAAAAGAGTATAGACACAAGATATGGGAGGGAAGCCAATGCTTTCTTTTTTTTCATTCTGTATCCATGATGTTAATTGTTAATGAACCTGTTTCATTCGTCGATTCTATCTGAGATTTCTATGAAGCACAAATTATATAACAAGAGCCTATAACTCTACTATAACTCTAACAAGAAAACAAGAATAAGGTATCGAACCTATGGATCTTTTCCTATTTTTGTTTTTGTGTAAAAATTGAGTCTTTGGATCTAGAATAGAACATAGAAGAAGGGCCCTTTTCAAATGAAAAAAAAAGAAGTAAATATTCTTTCCATATTCCAGAGATCACAATTAGGCAAATTGTAACCAATTTCCCCTTCATTTATTCCTTTCGATGAAGACTCGAAAACCCATTTGAACTAACGAATAGAATTTTGATTTAAAGACGAACCCTACCGGATCCTTTAATTCTTGTATTTCTATTTTGAATTCGAAAGATTTCACTGTCTAACCGCAGCGCGGGGATAGGGTATCAATTCAAAGGCCTAAAAAGAGGAATTATGTTTTACGAAAACAAAAGACATGTTAGGATATTTGATGAATCTATAATTATTAGACCTTTTACTAGTATAAAGAGTGAAGCTGGACGCCATGTGTATGTGTATAAAAAATAGTTTTTGTGTACAAATAGATTTTTTTAATATATTTTATTTGATTAGTTATATTAGATTTTATTAATATTGTTCCATATACGTCTTCCTGTTTTTGAGATGTATTAAGTTCCTTCTCTCATACTGAGATTTATTCTTCAGTTCATTTCAAAATACTTCAATGGGTACGCGCAAGAAATAGGCCAATTCGGCAGCTTTTTGTTCAATTTCTCGTGGATTCAAATTCTCATCAGTACGGGTCAAGGGAATAGCTCCTTGGCCCCTGACTTCCATATAAAGGACACGACGAGGAAAAAGACCCTCTCTCACCTCCATTCTGATTGATTGGATATCTTTCAGAAAGAAACGAAGGAAGACGCGACGATTTCTTCCAGGAAATCCCCAACGAAAAAGGGACATTATCCCTTCTTTTCTATCGAATTTGTCATAACCACTACCTACATTCCATGAAATTGTGCACCACAAATAAGAACTAATGAATAGACCCGCGATCCCATAAAAAGACATCACGATCCCTTGTGGGAAAAAAATAATTTGCTGATACGGAAATACGGATATCAGATTTTTACCAAGATAACTGGAAGTTCCAACCACTAAGAATCCTAGTGAACCTAAAAAAAGGATACAGGCCCAGCAAAAATTACTTGTTTTTCGAGACCCCGTTATAAGTTCTATCCATATATGTTCTGATCGCCAGTTCATACTATACTAGATCCAGTTGCATTCGATTGGAATTGAGAGAATAATCCAAAAGGATTTGACTCAACTTTTATTGCTTGATCCCGAAGTAACTTTCATCAACTAGCAGCATTCCAACAGGAACTATTAGGAATAATTGGTTAGATAAATTGAGTTTCTATTTCAAATATTTTTCAAAAAAGATTTGCTGATCATTTTTAATTTAATCATTTAATTGATTAAGCTATAACCGCATATACATGCATTAATGTGTATATTATGCATCGGCATACATAACAAAACAACTCTTCCTTTTGTTTTCGGAAAAGCCACATATCATATATCCTACCATATTACATTTACATTAAAAAAGTATCTGTATGATGATCCAGTTTTGAAATAAATTGATGAGATTTGGTCCCATCATATTTAGACAATCTTATTTCTTTGGACATAAAGAGATAAAGAAGCCATTGCGATTGCCGGAAAGACTAGGGCCACTACAGGAACAAAAATAGAGGGAAGGTTAAAATCTATCATAGAATGGGTACCTCAATTTCATATTTGTACCTATTATAATTATAAAGATATCTTATGATAAGTCTATCTATTAGATAAAATATTAAGATAATATTAATATGAAGTATTTCATAATCAATAACGAATGTAGAACTCAATGAAGTGTACCTATTCCTCTTTCTACACGAATATTTATGAGAATCCGCTTTAAGAAATTGTATTCTTATTATCCCATCCTTATCTTCATCGTCTTTCTATCTTTCCTTTAAAAACACCTTTTTTGTTTTTAAAGGAAAGATAGAAAAGAGTTTCTTATGAGTTCCCGACTTTAACCAATCTTATCCAACAAACAGGGATTCCTAGTGAAAAACGGGGGTTTTCGCTAAATAGAAATAACTTCTATATTCTTATTATTTGTTATTTGGTTATTTGAATATTTCTATTTTCTTTCTTTGATTTGAGATTTCTTATTTCTTTTTATTTAATCTTTTCTTTTCATTTTTTCGATATCTTTTTTTATCTAGTTTTCGTTGTTCTATATATGAATATGTCAAAAGGACGGAGAAATTTATTTTTATTTCCCGGATTTCTCGGAAGGAGAAATAAATTCTTTTTTATCTTGTCGATAGAGGGATGCTTATTCCTAATCAGGAAGAGAGGTAGAATAAAAAATGGATCCGGGGCAAAAAGTCATTATCCAAAACTTCTAACTCTTACTACACTTATAACAGATGTCTCCAAAGAAAACACCATCTTCTTAGTTTTCTTTTTTTCATTATAATGAACTAAATGCGTATTCGCTACAAAGAAAAATAACTGAAGCTAGTGCTATACTTCCATTTGAAAATGAAGAATTTCAATCTTTTTTTTTTAATCTTGATTCAAGGGAAGGAAACCATGTAACTGAAATAACTCATTCAGAACACCTTTTAAAGGATTACGTGGTACGATTGGGTCGAATAAGCCCTTATGGAATAAATACTCAGCCACTTGTGAACCGTCGGGTACTGTCTTTTTCAATGTTTGTTCAATTACTCTTTTACCCGCAAACGCAATGTAGGCATTAGGTTCAGCAATAATGATATCTCCCAACATACCAAAACTTGCTGTAACTCCGCCAGTTGTAGGAGATGTAAGGATTGATACATAGA